ACATCTGTAACGGTCACAATAGTATTGTTGAAACTTGCTTGGACATGAATAACTCCCTTAGGAATTTTACGTGCATTTTTACGTGAACTAATACGTCCACTCTTGCGGGAACCAATTCTTGGTAAAAGTTTTGCCATATTTTATCATCTCAAAAACTAAGTCTGAGGTCTATGGATATATCCATTTCGTGTCAAAATAGATTATTTGTATATCGGATCCTTTAGAGAGTCTCCGCTTAGAAAAATTATCCTTGTCTTTGTTTATGTCTCGGGTTGGAGCAAATTATTATAATTCGTCCCCGTCGACGTATTAGTCGACATTTTTCACAAATTTTACGAGCAGAAGCCCTTATCTTCATATTTTTCATTCCTTAATTTTGAATATACATACTTTTTGTGAAGAAAATAAGTTTCGTTAAATTTTGAAATCGTAAATTGTATTCCTATAAAATAAAATATAAAAAATAAAAGGAATGTTGAAGTTGAAAAAATTACCTAATCATTCGAATTTTTGTTGGGGAGTCTAGAAATTAGACGTTTTCTGGTCGAATCATAAGCACTTACTTATATTTTGACTCCATCTCCTGGTGGTATACGTATAAAATCGCGTCGGGCCCTTTCTGAAGCATAATCTAAAACCAGATCTTCATTATCTAATCTAAACGAATCCGTAACATATTATTGGAAAGTTATAGTTATTAAGAAATTAAACCTTTCTGAATCCTTTTTTTTTTCTATCTAAAAGCCTCTTGAAATATCAGCTAATCTAATGTAGGAGGAATGATATTAGAAATCTGTTCTTTCTTTTTTTCACAATTTTTTTTTTTTCACAAATAGGGGAAGTCCGGATACAATTTTGATATCGAAAAGATTACCATATATAACACAAGATTTCTCCACCGATTCTTTCTAGTCGAGCCTCTCGGTCTGTCATTATACCCCGAGAAGTAGAAAGAATTACAATCCCCATTCCACCTAAAATTCTCGGAATTTGTTGATAGTTAGAATAGATTCGTAGACCAGGGCGACTGATGCGTTTTAAATTTAGACTCGTTCGACATGGTCCTTTCTTATTTCTTCTATGTCGTAGGGTTAAAGCAAAAAAAAAAAATTTGCCTTCCTGATGTTTCCTCACATTTTCAATAAAACCTTCTCGTAAAAGTATTTGAATAATGTTTTCGGTGATGTTAGTAGATGCTATTCGAACGGTTCCTTTTCTATCCATGTACGCATTTCGTATAGAGGTTATTATGTCAGCAATAGTGTCCCTACCCATGATAAACTAAAATTTTTGTTGCCTGGTAATTTTGATATAATCAACATACTTTGTTTTCGTTTTTTTTTTTCTTCTTATGAATTAATTATTTTATTTTTATTCATTTTTATTAAAGGTATATGCGTGAAACACAATCTACTAATTAATTTTAATTTAATTGATTTCATTCAAATATTAAATATTATAAATCATGGTTTATATCTCATCTTATATCTTATAATGCTCTTATAATGCTTTATTTTATAATACTTCAGGTGCTAATGAAACTATTTTAGTGAAATTTAACTGTCTCAATTCCCGGGCGATTGCACCAAAAATTCGAGTTCCCTTTGGATTTCCTTCTTGATCAATCACAACTGCAGCGTTGTCATCATATCGTATTATCATACCGTTGTCGCGTTTGAGTTCTTTGGAAGTACGCACAATTACAGCTCTGATCACTTCGGATCTTTCTAGAGGTGAATTTGGGACTGCTTCCTTGATCACAGCAATAATAACGTCGCCGATATGAGCATATCGGCGATTACTAGTTCCTATGATTCGAATACACATCAATTTTCGAGCTCCGCTATTATCTGCTATATTCAAATAGGTCTGAGATTGGATCATATTCTTTTTTGAATCTGTTATTTCAATGGAAAGGGGCAAAAAAAAGAAATATTGTTTGTCCAAAACAAAAAAAAAAGAAACTTGCGAATCTTTTCCTAACAAAGGCCTTTTTCTTTTAGTTCTGTATTCCTATCCCAAAATAATGAATTGAGTTCGTATAGGCATTTTGGACGCTGCTATTGAAATAGCCTTTCTGGCTATATTTTCTGCTACCCCGCCCATTTCATAAATAATTCTACCCGGTTTAACGACAGCTACCCAATATTCGGGAGATCCCTTCCCCGAACCCATACGTGTTTCCGAGGGTCTTAGGGTAACTGGTTTGTCGGGAAAGATACGTACCCATATTTTTCCACCGCGGCGTACATTTCGTGCCATTGCCCGACGCCCTGCTTCTATTTGTCTAGACGTAATCCAAGCGGGTTCAAGTGACTGAAGAGCATATCTACCGAAACAAATACGATTACCTCGATAAGATATTCCTTTCATTCTTCCTCTATGTTGTTTACGGAATCTGGTTCTTTTGGGGTTATAGTTGATGGTTGTTTCGCAATTCCATCTCTACTGCAGAACCGGATATGAGAGTTTCTTCTCATCCAGCTCCTCGCAAATGAAATGATTATGATTAAAAAGAAAATATACATATGAATAATATACTGAATCTTGGGATTCTTTGATATTGATATTTCACCTAATCTATTTATTAGATTAGAAATTTGTATATTTTTTATTTGTCTATCTTATATAGATAATTATGTATTCTTATTCTATTTCTATAGATAATTATAGATAATTATTTATATTTTTAGCTTTAGTCTATTTTTTAGTCTATTTTTAGATAATGTTTAGATAATGTTCTTTTAATGTTATAACAAGTCTGTATTTATTATGATTATTAGATCAGATCACTAAAAATTTAGAAATAAAATAATATAAAAATCTTCGCGGGCGAATATTTACTCTTTCAATATTTACTTCATTTGTAGGGTTAACCCATGACCTCTCAGAATAAACGGATTGTCTCTTGGTTCGTTTCGCCATCCTACCCAATAAATCATTAAGATTCGTTTTCAATAAAATCTTATATATTCATAGGTTCCATCGTTCCCATCGCTTTTCGATTAATGGTTAGGTCTTAATTATACAATGGAGCCCCTAATGAATTTGTTTTTGAGTCAATGCTCTTAGTCTTTATTGGCCCGAGGCTCTTGATTTTTTTGTTCTATGAACGGGATTCATTTAATTATGAATCAATCAATCAATATCGATGCTTTATTACATTGGCTTTTATGATATGACCTATAGACCTTACACATATTGGAATTCTATATCATTGATATTCTTTTTCTCTCTTTCTCTCATCCTTCCATTTATCTGCATAATTTTCGATTTTGCTTTACAATTCATAATCAGATTGGTTTTTAGTTTATTTATGCAAAAAAGATTTCAATTGCTACAATGAAATGACTAATAGATTGTATCTTGACTTTGACTGCTTTTTTTGATCCAGATCCAGATAATGTGAAGCGATGAGTTGGTTATAAATTCTATATTTATACTTATAAATTCATTAGTTCATAGTATGCATTGGTCTGTTTTTTTTATCTTGACCTTTGAAAAACCAACGAGTCACACACTAAGCATAGCATATTAAATAGTCAATCGAATTTTTTATTTTATTCAACCTTATAGAATTAGAATTATTTCATTCTTTTTTTGTTTTTTTTGGCCAAAAAAAGAATGAAATAATTTGTCATTTTTTTTTCTATCAATGAATAGAATGTAAAGACAAGTTAAGTAAGGGTTTACTATTCCTCGTCTACAAATATCCAAATTTTTATACCTAATACCCCATAAATAGTTCTAACTGTATAAGAACAATAATCAATTTTAGCTCGAAGAGTTTGTAGAGGAACCCTGCCCTCTCTAACCCATTCGGCGCGTGCAATTTCTTTTCCATCAAGACGCCCTGCAATTTGTACTTGAATTCCTTTTGTATTGCTCTGCTCAGTTAATTCAATAGCCTTTTTCATTGCTTTGCGAAATGAAACTCGATTCTTTAATTGTCCGGCTATAAATTCTGCAAGAACATTCGGGTGCATGTAAGGGTTTTCAATTCTTGTAATAGAAATGTTGAGTTTTCGGTTCATATAATTAAGTTCTTTTTGTACATTTATCTGTAATTCTTTGATCCTTTTAGGTTTACCTTCTGTTAAAAATTTTGGGAATCCTAAATAGATTATAACTTGAATCACATCGATTCGTTTTTGAATCTCTATATGTGCAATTCCTTCAACACCAGAAGAAATTTTCATATTTTTTTGTACATAATTTTGGATACAATTTCTTATTTTTTGATCTTCTTGCAGACCCTCAAAAAAAAATTTTGGTTGTGCAAACCAAAGAGAATGATGATCTTGGGTTGTACCAAGTCTGAAACCAAGTGGATTTATTTTTTGTCCCATAATCCCTCACTAGTATATATATCATCAAATGTTATATCTGTGTACTTAGTTTTATTTATCCTTATACGTCTCGGTTTTTTTAAGTATATGTTATATTTTTCATATTCTTCATATAAAATATTCTTCATATTCTTCATATGATATATCCTCCAATACAATACTTATATGGCAAGTCGGTTTTTTTATCAGATAACTTCGTCCTCGAGCCCGAGGTTTTAATTTTTTCATAGTAGCACCTTCGTTGACTTCGGCTTTACTAATGACTAAACTGGTTTCGTTCAAACCCATATTGTGATTAGCATTTGCTGCTGCGGAATAAACCAATTTAAAAATGGGATAACATGCTCGATAAGGCATGAGTTCGAGTATCATAAGTGTTTCCTCATAGGAACGTCCACGAATCTGATCAATTATTCTTCGCGCTTTGTGAGCAGACATATATATATATTTCCCTGAAGCGGATGCTTCATATGGGTTCTTTTTTCTCTTCTTTATCATAGGGTTTACTTTACCTCTTACTCTTAAAATTTAATAAAATATAAAAAGAAATATAAATAATAAACTAATAATGAACGATAAGCATCTATATTTTCCTTTTCAAATTCTAATATTTAATAATTATTAATAATTATTAAGGAATTAACGACGAGA